TGTTCTAGAGACTTGTATGTAACTATTGAGAGTGAAGATATTATACACAATGTGTGTATTCCGCCCAAAAGTTTTCTCTTAGTTCAAAACGATCAATATGTAGAATCAGAACAAATCATTGCTGAGATTCGCGCGAGAACATCCACTTTGAATTTGAAAGAGAAGGTTCGAAAACATATTTATTCTGACTCAGAAGGTGAAATGCATTGGAATACCGATGTGTACCATGCACCCGAATTCACATATGGTAATATTCATCTCTTACCAAAAACAAGTCATTTATGGATATTATTAGGGGAGCCCTGGAAATCCAGTCTAGGCCCCTGTTCGATCCACAAGGATCAAGATCAAATGAACGCTTATTCTCTTTCTGTTAAGCGAAGATATATTTCTAACCCCTCAGTAACTAATAATCAAGTGAGACACAAATTTTTTAGTTCGTATTTTTCTGGTAAAAATCAAAAAGGAGATAGGATTCCTGATTATTCAGAACTTAATCGAATGACATGTATTGGTCGTTGTAATCTTAGATATCCGGCCATTCTCGAGGGGAATTCTTATTTATTGGCAAAGAGGCGAAGAAATAGAGTCATCATCCCACTCGAATCAATTCAAGAAGGCGAGAACCAACTAATACCTTCTTCAGGTATCTCAATTGAAATCCCCAGAAATGGTATTCTCCGTAGAAATAGTATTCTTGCTTATTTCGATGATCCTCGCTATATCAGAAAGAGCTCGGGACTTACTAAATATGAGACCAGAGAACTTAATTCAATCGTCAACGAAGAGGATTTGATTGAGTATCGAGGAGTCAAGGTATTTTGGCCAAAATACCAAAAGGAAGTAAATCCCTTTTTTTTTATTCCCATGGAAGTCCACATTTTGTCCGAATCTTCTTCCATAATGGTACGGCACAATAGTATTATTGGGGTAGATACACAAATCACTTTAAATAGAAGAAGTCGGGTAGGCGGATTGGTCCGAGTGAAGAAAAAAGCAGAAAAAATTAAACTGATAATATTTTCTGGAGATATCCATTTTCCTGGAAAGACAAATGAGGCATTCCGATTGATACCACCAGGAGGGGGAAAACAAAATTCCAAAGAATACAAAAAATTAAAAAATTGGCTATATATCCAACGAATCAAACTTTCCAGGTATGAAAAAAAATATTTTGTTTTGGTTCAACCCGTAGTCCCATATAAAAAAACGGATGGTATAAATTTAGGAAGACTTTTCCCGCCGGATCTCTTGCAGGAAAGTGATAATCTACAACTTCGAGTTGTCAATTATATCCTTTATTACGACCCAATTCTTGAAATTTGGGACACAAGTATTCAATTAGTTCGGACTTGTTTAGTGTTGAATTGGGACCAAGACAAAAAGATTGAAAAGGCCTGTGCTTCCTTTGTTGAAATAAGGACAAATGGTTTGATTAGAGATTTTCTAAGAATCGACTTAGCAAAGTCACCTATTTCGTATACCGGAAAAAGGAACGATCTATCGGGTTCAGGATTGATCTCTGAGAATGGATCAGATCGCGCTAATGTCAATCCATTTTCTTCCATTTATTCCTATTCCAAGGCAAGGATTCAAGAATCCCTTAATCCAAATCAAGGAACTATTCATACGTTATTGAATCGAAATAAGGAATCTCAGTCTTTGATAATTTTGTCATCATCCAATTGTTCTCGAATAGGCCCATTCAACAATGTAAAATCTCCCAATATTCTAAAAGAATTAATCAAAAAAGACCCCCGAATTCCAATTAGGAATTTGTTGGGCCCCTTAGGAACAGGCTTTCCAATTTCTAATTTTGATTTATTTTCCCATTTAATAACCCATAATCAGATCTTGGTAACTAACTATTTCCAACTTGATAATTTAAAACAGATTTTTCAAATACTTAAATATTATTTACTGGATGAAAATGGTAAAATTTATAATCCCTATTCCTGCAGTAACATCATTTTGAATCCATTAAATTTGAATTGGTATTTTCTCCATTACAATTATTGCGAAGAGACATCTACAATCGTTAGTCTTGGGCAGTTTCTTTGTGAAAATGTATGTATAGCCAAAAAAGGACCCCATTTAAAATCGGGTCAAGTTCTAATTCTTCAAGTTGATTCTGTGGTAATACGATCAGCTAAGCCTTATTTGGCTACTCCAGGAGCAACTGTTCATGGACATTATGGGGAAATCATTTACGAAGGAGATACATTAGTTACATTTATATATGAAAAATCAAGATCTGGTGATATAACTCAAGGTCTTCCAAAAGTGGAACAGGTGTTAGAAGTGCGTTCGATTGATTCAATATCGATGAATCTCGAAAAGAGGATTGAGGCTTGGAACAAATGTATAACAAGAATTCTTGGAATTCCTTGGTCATTCTTGATTGGTGCTGAGCTAACTATAGTGCAAAGTCGTATCTCTTTGGTTAATAAGGTCCAAAAGGTTTATCGATCCCAGGGGGTGCAGATACATAATAGGCATC